GAACCTTCTCAAACTGTTTCTTTTTAAGAACCAAAAAGATTTGTGCCAAAACAACCGATCCTAAGAAGAACAAAAGGCCTTGGACACGTAATGGATCTTGAAGTACTATTTCCGCATCCCCCTGACCAAATCCACCTACATTGGGATTACTCGTTAATGGTTGATCGAGTTTAATGGATTCGCCCTCTGAAACAAGAAGTTCTAGGCCTCGAGGGATAATATCAATCACTTGGCGTCCATTCGATGCATCCACTATGGTTATTTCGTATCCCCCTTTTTCTTTTCGTAAGATTTTGCTTATTAGCCCTCCTGCCGTAGCATTATAAACTGTATTGTTACTTTTGCTACCATCAGGATAAATCTGACCCCTTCCCCTGTTTCCACCTACGTATATAGGATATTTTAAGAAGTGAACATCTTTATTAGTAGCAGGGTCTGGGGCAAGAATAGGAAAGGTTATTTCACTATATTTTTGACCAGGAACAGGACCTACCACAAGAATATTTTTTTTATTGGGGCGATAATTCTGAAAAGACAGATTTCCTATCTTTTCTTTCATCTCGGGTGAAATACGATCGGGAGGGGCTAATTCAAACCCCTCGGGTAAAATAAGAACAGCTCCCACATTCAAAGCTCCTTTTTTACCATTAGCTAGAACTTGCTTTAGTTGCATATCATAAGGAATTTTAACAACTGCTTCAAATACAGTATCAGGAAGTACCGTTTGTGGAACCTCAATATCCACGGGCTTATTAGCTAAATGGCAATTGGCACATACAATACGCCCAGTTGCCTCTCGTGGATTTTCATAATTCTGCTGGGCAAAAATCGGATATGCACTTGAAATGGATGCCCAAGTTATTATATATATCATGAGTGAGACAGATATGGAGCGAGTAATCTCTTCCCTTATCCAAGAAAAGGTATTTCTAGTTTGCATGGTCCAATCATTTATCCCGAAAATTTCTACAATAAAGTTAGGTAGGTCGATAATATACTTCCCTAGCCACAATTCTGCTATTTACATTTACTGAAAAAAATAAAATTTTTTTTTTTGAAATATACAAGGAATCCCCTCCTGGGTAAAAAGAGTAAAGTAAATACGACTTTGATTTGGTTATGATGTATAAGGTACGAAAGATTAGAAATTGGATCAGTGAATCATTTTTTAGTCATTTATTGCATGATAAATCACTACAAGTGACGGAGATACACGATTTAAATAACGAAAGATCCAATATTTAAAAATTGTATCAAGAATGACTGGAAAGGTAGAAACTAGACCAGATAAAATTTGCTCATAATGAGCAAACCCAAAATCTTTGTAAATATAACCAATCATTAGTTCCCAACCGTGAGGCGAATGAAATCCGATACATAAATCAGTTAATAAAAGAATCGAAAAAGCTTTAATTGTATCACTTAAATTATATAGGAATTCTTGAACCCAAGAATTCAGAATAAAAAGCTTTTCCTTACCCAAAAAGGAATAACCACTTAGAATAACGAAAGATATTAGATTTGTCGAGAAGTGCAAGATTGTATGGATACGATACTCATTGTGTATCTTGATGAATTGGATCGTTTCTTTGTGGATTCCTAGACGAAATTGTTGTAAATCGGTTTCTGGGTATTCCTTTATCATTTCATCGAGCTGGAATAGGTTCTCTAATTGTATGAATTTTTCTAGAACACTTTTTTCTTGAATATCATTCAAAAAAGTTTCGCATTGTCTAGTATTCCACCAATTAGTAATCCAAGTTTTCAAACTTTTATTACAGCAGAGAGAGATCAACCAGGGCAAAAAGACTATAGATGTAAAATAAAAAAAAGGAATGAATGCTTTCTTTTTTGCCATTTTGAATCTGTGAATTGTTAATGAACCTACCTCAGTTGTTGATTCTATTAGATCTAATATTTCTATCGAGCATGAGTTTCTATTCTAATTCGAATAGAATGTATTGAACCTATGAATCCATTTTCTCTTTTTCTTTTGATTTAATACTTAGTCTTTGCTTTGAATCTAGAAAGAATAAAGAAATAGACTCAGAATACACTTCCAATTTGAATCAAGAAAAAATTGGGTTTCCAGGATGTTATTCTCCCTTTTTTCGGTCAATACTAATTTCGAGATGAAGAAACTTTCTATCAAATATATCAAAAAAAAAACGAGCATAAAAGAATAGATGAATGTTTAATTGACAAAAAAAAGAAAGAAATTCTTTTGTTTTTTCTTTCTACTGCCAAAGCATTTAGTCTTTTAAAATTCATTCATTTCAAAATACTTCAATTGGTACACGCAAGAAATAAGCCAATTCAGCAGCTTTTTGCTCAATTTCTCGTGTAGTAAAATTCTCATCAGTACGAATTAAAGGAATAGCCCCTTGACCTCGAATTTCCATATAAAGGACACGCCGAGCAGAAACACCCTCTTTAACTTCTATTCTGATGGACTGAATATCTTTCATAAGGAATCGTAAAAAGATGCGACGACTTTTTCCAGGAAATCCCCAACGAAAAATACGCACTATTCCTGCTTTTCGGTCGAAAAGATCATAACCACTACCCACATTCCACAAAATAGTGCACCACAAATAGCAACTAATAAAGAGACCTGCGATACCATAGAAAGACATCACAATCCCTTGTGGAAAAAAAATGATTTGCTGAGACGGAAATAACGATATAACATTTCTACCAAGATAACTGGAAGTTCCAACCAATAAGAATCCTAATGAACCTAAAAATAGGATAAAGGCCCAGCAGAAATTACTTGTTTTTCGAGACCCCGTTATAAATTCTATCCATATAGATTCTGATCGCCAACTCATATATATTAGATCCAGTTATACAATTTTTTGGAATTGAGAAAATATGACTTTCCTTTTTTTGTTTTCAAAGTAACTCTCATTAACTATTTTGTTGTGAATCTTTACCTCAGGAGTAATTCATAGAATTTTTTATATCTAAAATAATAACATCTCCTTCCTTTATATGATCCCCGATAGCTATATACATACAAATAAATACATTGACTTGAATTTCATACATCGGCCCGATGATGATCCATTTTTCAAAAGAGCGCAAATTTTTTGACTCATATAATACATTTACACATGCATAAGAGCTTTTTTTATTTATGTTTGTAGGAATCTATGTGTTATACAATATTCTACCAAATGGGTCTTATCGAATCGAAGTTTTTAAAATCAAAAAAGGAGTGATACGATTAGGTCTCATCCGATCTAAAAAATCTTATTTTTTTGAATATGAAGAAATAAAGAAGCCATTGCAATTGCCGGAAAGACTAGGCCTACTAAAGGCACAAAAATAGAGGGTAAGTTATTGAAAGTTGTCATAAAATGGGTACCTCAATTTAATATTTGTACCTGTTATTGTTATATTCTGAATTCTAAAGATATCTAAAAATATCTTGTATTTTTATTATTTCTATTATTATATATATTATCTAATTATACTAAGTATCTTTAAGTAAATATATATCTAATACTAATATACAACCTAATAGAAATAGAATCAAAAAATAGGTACAAGAAACGCCAAACTAAATAAATGGACTTATTAATCTTTAAAAATCAAATAGATATATCATAATCCCCTTGTTAGATTTATTATTCTTTTTGTCTTCTACTTCTATTTCTATATAGTCATTTATTTCTATATAGTCATTAATAAAGAAAAAATTTTATTCCATTAAAAATTTCTACAAAATCGATTAGAATATGATCCAACAACAGGGAATTTTCGGGAAATGCAAAAACTCTCTTCTGTATATATCTCTATTTGATATATCTATACATATGCAAGCAAGGTAGGAAAATGAACTTTATTTTATTTGTCTAGTCTAATTTGAACTTCCCGAAAGCAAAAATTTATTTTCTATCTTGTTGATAGAGGTTTACTGAGTAGTAAACAAGAATAGCGATAAAAAAATGATTCGAAAGAAAAATGAATTTTTCAGGGTTTTCGTTTAATTCTGATAAACTAACCGTTCTATTTGATTTAATTTTTGTTCAAAGGAAAAAAAGCATGGAGCTGAAATAACTCACTCAGAACACCTTTTAAAGGATTACGTGGTACAATTGCATCCAATAAGCCCTTACGTAATAAAGATTCAGCCGCTTGTGAACCTTCAGGCACGGCTTTTTTCAATGTTTGTTCAATTACTCTTTTACCCGCAAATGCAATATAGGCATAGGGTTCGGCAATAATGATATCCCCCAACATACCAAAACTAGCTGTCACCCCACCGGTAGTAGGAGATGTAAGAATTGATATATAGAATAACTTTTTACTTGATTGATAATCACATAAAACCGAAGAAATTTTAGCCATTTGCATCAAACTTAAACTTCCTTCTTGCATTCGTGCTCCTCCGGACGAACACACTAAAATAAGAGGTAAACGTTGATTGGTAGCATACTCGATCAAACGAGTTATTTTTTCGCCTACTACGGATCCCATACTACCCCCCATAAACTGAAAATCCATAACCCCAAGGGCTACCGGAATACCGTTTAGTTGACCTGTACCTGTTTGAACAGCGTCAGTCAATCCTGTCGTTTTTTGAGCGGAGTCAATACGATTTTTATAAGGTTCCTCCCTCGAATGAAATTTAATGGGATCCGCAGAGACCATGTCTTCATCCATAGGATTCCAAGTACCCGGATCAATCGAAAGCTCGATTCTCTCTGAACTACTCATTTTCAAATAATGTCCACATTGTTCACAAACATTCATTTTTACTTTCTTATACATTAATCCATAACAATTGTCGCATTGAATCCACAATTGATTGTAGTTTTTAGTTATATCGAAATCCTTAGAACTTATTAAATTACTCCGATTCCTATTAGTTCTTATCTTGTAATTTTTTCTTTCACGAATCTTTCCACTTTCACTACAAATGAAATTATAAATGTAATTTTCATTGGAATTTTTACTATCGCTTAAAAAGTGACTATCAATACAGATGTGAG